CTTATCCCATTCGGAAGGATACTATCCTCATAATTATCCATGACTGTTTTTGTCTATAGCATGACCGCTTGATGAAAAAGAAGGGGGGGAAATGACCGATACTACTGGAAGGATTCCTCTTTGGCTGATAGGTACTGTAACTGGTATTCCTGTGATCGGTTTAATAGGCATTTTCTTTTACGGCTCCTATTCCGGGTTGGGTTCATCTCTGTAATACTATCATATGAACCAGATTAGATTGTAGACATGAAAGAGTAAGAACTCAGCGGGGTAAGGCCCCGCTGAGTTCTTACTCTTAGAGCGAGACTTTGATCTATTCAAAAACATATGGAACCTCAGTTAACATAATCCAAATATTCTATTTTAGAAATGACAAAATGGATCCTTATGCTCTGATGTTTCAAACCACTCTATTCTATTCCTTTTTTATTATGATGTTTTTGAATAATTGAATCTATTGACTTATTCATAGTTTCTGTCGTTCCTATATAATATTCACTATTATGTCAATATTTTGAATATGAAGCAACAAGAAAGGAGGAATCGAATCCATCGATTATCCAATACATATGGATTTATCCGTATGAAACATCCTGCAAATCCTTTTTTTTTATACTCAACTCTATTTCTACTATTTCTATTACTAATAATCTATATATATAGAATAGAAATATAGAAATAGAAAAAAAAGAAAACTGTAATGAGATAATAAAGAAAGAATTGGATATGCGTAGGATATGCGTAAAGATCTAATCCGCTTTTCGGCCGAAACAAAACAAGATAAATCTTTTTTTGTTTGAATTATTTTTCTAAGTTATAAGTTGAAGTAAATTGAAGGAGTTCTATAAATTGAAGGAGTTCTATTTGTTCAATTCTACCCGGAAAATAAAACAAGGAATAAGAATCTTTGGCAAACAGGAGACATGATTTGATTCGATACAAGACGACACAAGAAAAGGATTTTCTTGTGTCGTCTTGTATCGAATCGAATAGACGATTAGGAAGACTAAGAATACTAATTTCATTTTTCCCGTCCTCCTTGTCTTGTATTATATTCCTTTCTATTTGTTTGTATACTTATTTTCTATCATTAGGAATGGTATACAAGTAATGAGTTTCAGACATCCCGCAAAATAAAAAAGAGTAAAAAAAAAATAAATAAAAGACTTATAGAATTTTTTGAATCATATATCATTCTATCGATCAACAAGAATTTGGCACTTTTACCAACTTTATTTTAAGAAATCTCTAGATCTAGAAATTCATTTCGTACAATTGAACCTTTTCAAACTGTTTCTTTTTCAGAACCAAAAAGATTTGTGCCAAAATCACAGATGCCAAGAAGAACAGAAGGCCTTGGACTCGTAATGGATCTTGAAGCACTATTTCCGCGTCTCCCTGACCAAACCCTCCTATATTTGGATTACTTGTTAATGGTTGATCAAGCTTGATGGATTCACCTTCTGAAACAAGAAGTTCTGGTCCTGGAGGTATAATATCAACCACTTGACGTCCTTCTGATGCATCAACTATGGATATTTCATATCCCCCCTTTTCTTTACGTGCTATTCTGCTTACTATACCAGCAGATGTAGCATTATAAACTGTATTGTTACTCTTGCTACCATCAGGATAAATCTGACCCCTTCCTCTGTTCCCACCTACATATATGGGATATTTTAAGAAGTGAACGTCTTTTTTCGTCGCAGGGTCGGGGGAAAGAATAGGAAAGACGATTTCACTATATTTCTGACCGGGAACAGGACCTATCACAAGAATATTTCTTTTATTAGGACGATAACACTGAAAAGAAAGATTGCCCATCTTTTCTTTCATTTCGGGAGAAATACGATCAGGGGGGGCTAATTCGAATCCCTCGGGTAAAATAAGAACAGCTCCTACATTCAAAGCTCCTTTTTTACCATTAGCAAGAACTTGTTTCAGTTGCATATCATAAGGAATTCGAACAACTGCTTCAAATACAGTATCAGGAAGTACAGCTTGCGGAACTTCAATATCCACGGGCTTATTAGCTAAATGGCAATTGGCACATACAATTCGCCCAGTTGCTTCTCGTGGATTTTCATAACCCTGCTGTGCAAAAATGGGATATGCATTTGAAATAGATGCTCGAGTTATTACATATATCATGATCGATACATAAATGGATCGAGTCATCTGTTCTTTTACCCAAGAAAAAGTATTTCTATTTTGCATGGTCCAATCATTGATCCCCGGAATTTCTACAATAAATTTGATAGGTATCTAGTAGAATTCCCTATCCACAAGTTTGCCATTGTATTGATTGTACTGAAAGAATTGTACTATAGTAAGAATACCTTGAAGTAAATAAGGTAGAAGTATAAAGAAAAAGATCTAATAAATTATTCATTCATTCATTGAATGATAGAATTACTACTATAGCTAAGAATACCTTGAAGTAAATAAGGTAGAAGTATAAAGAAAAAGATCTAATAAATTATTCATTCATTCATTGAATGATAAATTACTACAAGCGAAGGAGATACACGATTTAAAAAATGGAAGATCCAATATTTCACAATTGTATCTAGAATCACTGGAAAAGTGGAAACAAGACCAGATATAATCTGATCATTCTGAGCCAATCCAAAATCGCTGTAGATCGAACCAATCATTAGTTCCCAACCATGGGTCGAGTGAAATCCGATCCATAAATCAGTAACTAAAAGAATCGAAAAAGCTTTGATTGTATCACTTAAGTTATAGAGAAATTCCTGAATCCAAGAATTTAGAATGAAAAGTTCTTCATTACCCAGAAAAAAATAACCACTTAGAATAGCGAAACAGATTAGATTTGTAGAGAAATGCAAAATGATATGGAAATGAGATTCATTGTGTTTTTGGACCAATTGTATTGTTTCCTTGTGCATTCCTATACGAATCCTTTGCATATGTGTCTCCGAGTACTCCTTTATCATCTCGTCCAACAGGAATAGTTCTTCTAATTCCAGAAATTTTTCTAGAACATTTTTCTCTTGAATATCATTCAAAAGGATTTCGGATTGCCTGGTATTCCACCAATTAATAACCCGAGTTTCTAGACATTTATTAAATGAGAGAGAAATCCACCAGGGCAAAAAGAGTATAGACACAAGATATGGGAGGGAAGCCAATGCTTTCTTTTTTTTCATTCTGTATCCATGATGTGAATTGTTAATGAATCTGTTTCATTTGTCGATTCTATCTGAGATTTCTATGAAGCACGAATTATATAACAAGAGCCTATAACTCTAACAAGAAAACAAGAATAAGGTATCGAACCTATGGATCTTTTCCTATTTTTGTTTTTGTGTAAGAATTGAGTCTTTGGATCTAGAATAATCTAGAATAGAACATAGAAGAAGGGCCTTTTTAAAATGAAAAAAAAAGAAGTAAATATTATTTCCATATTCCAGAGATCACAATTAGGCAAATTGTAACCAATTTTCCCTTCATTTATTCCTTTCGATGAAGACTCGAAAACCCATTTGAACTAACGAATAGAATTTGGATTTAAAGACGAACCCTACCGGAACCGGATCCTTTAATTCTTTTATTTCTATTTTGAATTCGAAAGATTTCACTGTCTAACCGCAGCGCGGGGATAGGGTATCAATTCAAAGGCCTAAAAAGAGGAATTATGTTTTACGAAAACAAAAGACATGTTAGGATATTTGATGAATCTATAATTATTAGACCTTTTACTAGAGAGTGAAGCTGGACACCATGTGTATGCGTATACAAAATAGTTTCTATTCTCCTTCATATATTTTTTTTTTTTTAATATATTCTATTTGATTAGTTCTATTTTTGATTAGTTATATTAGATTTTATTAATATTGTTCCATATACGTCCTCCTGCTTTTGAGATGTATTAAGTTCCTTCTCTCATGCTGAGATTTATTCTTCAGTTCATTTCAAAATACTTCAATGGGTACGCGCAAGAAATAGGCCAATTCGGCAGCTTTTTGTTCAATTTCTCGTGGAGTCAAATTCTCATCAGTACGGGTCAAGGGAATAGCTCCTTGGCCCCTGACTTCCATATAAAGAACACGACGAGGAAAAAGACCCTCTCTCACCTCCATTCTGATTGATTGGATATCTTTCAGAAAGAAACGAAGGAAGACGCGACGATTTCTTCCAGGAAATCCCCAACGAAAAAGGGACATTATCCCTTCTTTTCTATCGAATTGGTCATAACCACTACCTACATTCCATGAAATTGTGCACCACAAATAAGAACTAATGAATAGACCTGCGATCCCATAAAAAGACATCACGATCCCTTGTGGGAAAAAAAGAATTTGCTGATAAGGAAATACGGATATCAGATTTTTACCAAGATAACTGGAAGTTCCAACCACTAAGAATCCTAGTGAACCTAAAAAAAGGATAAAGGCCCAGCAAAAATTACTTGTTTTTCGAGACCCTGTTATAAGTTCTATCCATATATGTTCTGATCGCCAGTTCATACTATACTAGATCCAGTTGCATTCGATTGGAATTGAGAGAATAATCCAAAAGGATTTGACTCGACTTTTATTGCTTGATCCCGAAGTAACTTTCATCAACTAGCAGCATTCCGACAGGAACTCTTAGGAATAATTGGTTAGATAAATTTAGTTTCTATTTCAAATATTTTTCAAAAAAGATTTGCTGATCATTTTGAATTTAATCATTTAATTGATTAAGCTATAACTGCATATACATGCATTAATGCGTATATTATGCATCGGCATACATAACAAAACAACTCTTCCATTTGTTTTCGGAAAAGCCACATATAATATATCCTACCATATTACATTAAAAAAGTATCTGTATGATGATCCAGTTTTGAAATAAATTGATGAGATTTGGTCCCATCATATTTAGACAATCTTATTTCTTTGGACATAAAGAGATAAAGAAGCCATTGCGATTGCCGGAAAGACTAGGGCCACTACAGGAACAAAAATAGAGGGAAGGTTAAAATCTATCATAGAATGGGTACCTCAATTTCATATTTGTACCTATTATAATTATAAAGATATCTTATGATAAGTCTATCTATTAGATAGAATATTAAGATAATATTAATATGAAATATTTCATAACCAATAACGAATGTAGAACTCAATGAAGTGTACCTATTCCTCTTTCTACACGAATATTTATGAGAATCCGCTTTAAGAAATTGGATTCTTCTTCTCCCATCTTTATCTTCATCGTCTTTCTATCTTTCCTTTCATCAAAACACCTTTTTTTCTTTGAAAGGAAAGATAGAAAAGATTTTCTTATGAGTTCCCGACTTTAACCAATCTTATCCAACAAACAGGGATTCCTAGTGAAAAACGGGGATTTTCGCTAAATAGAAAGAACTTCTATATTCTTATTATTTGTTATTTGAATATTTCTATTTTATTTCTTTGATTTGAGATTTCTTATTTCTTTTTGATTTAGATATTTATTTTTCATTTCCCGGATTTCTCGGAAGGAGAAAGAAATTCTTTTTTATCTTGTCAATAGAGGGATGCTTATTCCTAATCAGGAAGAGAGGTAGAATAAAAAAGGGATCCGGGTCAAAAAGTCATTATCCAAAACTTCTAACTCTTACTACATTTATAACGGATGTCTCCAAAGAAAATACCATCTTCTTAGTTTTATTTTTTTCATTATAATGATAATGAACTAAATGCGTATGCGCTACAAATAAAAATAATTGAAGCTAGTGCTATACTTCCATTTGAAAATGAAGAATTTCAATCTTTTTTTTTTGAATCTTGATTCAAGGGAAGGAAACCATGTAGCTGAAATAACTCATTCAGAACACCTTTTAAAGGATTACGTGGTACGATTGGGTCGAATAAGCCCTTATCGAATAAATACTCAGCTACCTGTGAACCGTCGGGTACTGTCTTTTTCAATGTTTGTTCAATTACTCTTTTACCCGCAAACGCAATGTAGGCATTAGGTTCAGCAATAATGATATCTCCCAACATACCAAAACTTGCTGTAACTCCGCCAGTTGTAGGAGATGTAAGGATTGATACATAGAATAACTTTTTATTTAATTGATAATCATATAAAGCAGAAGATATTTTAGCCATTTGCATCAAGCTCAAACTCCCTTCTTGCATGCGTGCTCCTCCAGAAGCACACACAATAATGACAGGTAGAGATCGATTAGTAGCATACTCGATCAAACGGGTGATTTTCTCACCTACTACGGATCCCATACTACCTCCCATAAACTGAAAATCCATAATTCCCATTGCTATGGGAATACTATTTAGTTGACCTACGCCCGTTTGAACAGCTTCAGTTAAACCGGTTTTTATTTGATAAAAAGAGATGCGATCTATATAAGGTTCCTCCTCTGAATGAAATTCAATGGGGTTCGTAGAAACAATATCTTCATCCATAGGCTCCCAAGTGCCAGGATCTATAAAGAGTTCGATTCTATCTGAACTACTCATTTTCAAATGATATCCGCAGTGTTCACAAATATTCATTTTTGAACTAAAAAATTTTTTATAATTTAATCCATAACAATTCTCACATTGAACCCATAACTGTTTGTATTTTGTATTTATATCGAAATCATTAGATCTTTCTATTCTATTGAAAGAACTACTACTAGTTTTGATACTAGAATTTCCACTTTCAATACTACTTATATTTTCCGTACAAATGAAACTAAAAATGTAACTGTCGATACCACTGTAAATGTCACTATTGATTTCAAAACGAAGATAACTATCAATGCAACTATTCATGTGATTATTCCAATTAGATTGAGTATCATACATGGAATAATAATAGTAGTAATTACTACTATTAGACCCACTATTCAAATAACTAGAAAAAAGAATCTCTAGTTCACTCAAACTAGCATTGTCAATATCAAAAATCTGATTTTCAATATCAAAATATACAGAATAAGTGTCACCATTACTATTTCTAACTAGAAAAGTATGATCAGAGATCAAACTCCAAATATTCCTGTTATCAAATAAATAATTTAGATAATTAATATTACTGAAACTATAACTGTCCCAACTAGGAATCTTTTTCTCCGCATCATTTAGAATAGTTTCTTCACTTCCACTGGTATGTCCAAGAGCATCAAGACTATCATCCATTGATTTACTGAGTCCACATCTATGTTCTAACTTCTTGTTAGACAACATAGAATTTAACCAACATTTTTCCATAGATTCTTTCTGCCCCCTATTTGATAAAAACATAATACTAATAGATGAATAGTCATTCGATGAAGAAAAAATCATTTTACTATTTTTTTTCTTTTTATTTCTCATCAGAATTCAAATGAAGTATATGATCCAATCATTAAGATTGTTAATGAAAAACGAGCGAGTCTTGAAAAGAAAAGATTCTCTTTTTGAGGAATCCGGTGAATCATTTCAATATTATGATAGAGATTATGATAGAATCTTTTCCTCAAAAAAAGATATATGATATATAAAGACAGGTTTT